CATGGCGACCTGGTTGAATTGGGGGAAGCTGTAGGTATTATTGCAGGTCAATCGATTGGAGAACCGGGGACTCAATTAACATTAAGAACTTTTCATACCGGAGGAGTATTCACGGGGGGTACTGCAGAACATGTGCGAGCCCCATCTAATGGAAAAATAAAATTCAATGAGGACTTGGTTCATCCGACACGTACACGTCATGGGCATCCCGCCTTTCTATGTTCTATAGACTTGTATGTAACCATTGAAAGTGAAGATATTCTACATAATGTGAATATTCCACCCAAAAGTTTGCTTTTAGTTCAAAACGATCAATATGTAGAATCAGAACAAGTAATTGCTGAGATTCGCGCAGGAATATCCACTTTGAATTTTAAAGAGAAGGTTCGAAAACATATTTATTCTGATTCAGACGGAGAAATGCACTGGAGTACCGATGTCTATCATGCACCCGAATTTACATATGGTAATGTTCATCTATTACCAAAAACAAGTCATTTATGGATATTATTAGGAGGGCCGTGCAGGTCCAGTCTAGTCTACCTTTCGATCCACAAGGATCAGGATCAAATGAATGCGCATGCTCTTTCTGGCAAGCGAAGATATACTTCTAACCTCTCAGTAACCAATGATCAGGCGAGGCAGAAATTGTTTAGTTCGGATTTTTATGGTCAAAAAGACGATAGGATTCCTGATTATTCAGACCTTAATCGAATCATAGGTACTGGTCAGTATAATCTCGTATATTCGCCTATTCTCCACGAGAATTCTGATTTATTGTCAAAAAGGCGAAGAAATAAATTCATCATTCCACTACACTCGATTCAAGAACTCGAGAATGAACTAATGCCCTGTTCAGGTATCTCGATTGAAATCCCCGTAAATGGTATTTTCCGTCGAAATAGTATTCTTGCTTATTTCGATGATCCTCGATACAGAAGAAAGAGTTCGGGCATTATTAAATATGGGACTATAGAAACACATTCAGTCATCAAAAAAGAGGATTTGATTGAGTATCGAGGAGTCAAGGAATTTAGGCCAAAATACCAAATGAAAGTAGATCGATTTTTTTTCATTCCTGAAGAGGTGCATATCTTGCCCGGATCTTCTTCCCTAATGGTACGGAACAATAGTATCGTTGGGGTCGATACACAAATCACCTTAAATCTAAGAAGCCGAGTCGGTGGGTTGGTCCGGGTGGAGAGAAAAAAAAAACGAATTGAACTGAAAATCTTTTCTGGAGATATCCATTTTCCTGGAGAGACGGATAAGATATCCAGACATACCGGCGTTTTGATACCACCAGGAACAGGAAAAAGAAATTCCAAGGAATACAAAAAAGTTAACAATTGGATCTATGTCCAACGAATTACACCTAGTAAGAAAAGGTTTTTTGTTTTAGTTCGACCTGTCGTTACATATGAAATAACGGACGGTATAAATTTAGCAACCCTTTTTCCACCGGATCCATTGCAGGAAAGGGATAATGTGGAACTTCGAATTGTCAATTATATCCTTTATGGAAATGGCAAACCGATTCGAGGAATTTCTGACACAAGTATTCAATTAGTTCGGACTTGTTTAGTATTGAATTGGAACCAAGACAAAAAAAGTTCTTCTTGCGAAGAAGCCCGTGCTTCTTTTGTTGAAATAAGGACAAATGGTTTGATTCGACATTTCCTAAGAATCAACTTAGTGAAATCCCCTATTTCGTATATCGGAAAAAGGAATGATCCGTCGGGGTCAGGATTGCTCTCTGATAATGGATCAGATTGTACCAATATCAACCCCTTTTCTGCCATTTATTCCTATTCCAAGGCAAAAATTCAACAATCGCTTAACCAACCTCAAGGAACTATTCATACGTTGTTGAATAGAAATAAGGAATGTCAGTCGTTGATAATTTTGTCAGCAACCAATTGTTCTCGAATGGGGCCATTCAAGGATGTAAAATATCACAGTGTAATAAAAGAATCAATTAAAAAAGATGCCCTAATTCCAATTAGGAATTCATTGGGCCCTTTAGGAACATGCCTTCCAATTGAGAATTTTTATTCATCTTACCATTTAATAACTCATAATCAGATCTTAGTAACTAAATATTTGCAACTTGACAATTTAAAACAGACTTTTCAAGTGATTAAATTTCAATATTATTTAATGGATGAAAATGGAAAAATTTTTAATCCCGATCCATGCCGTAACATTATTTTAAATCCATTCAATTTGAATTGGTCTTTTCTCCATCACAATTATTGTGCAGAGACATCTAAAATAATTAGTCTTGGACAGTTTATTTGTGAAAATGTATGTATAGCCAAAAAGGGACCGCCCCTCAAATCGGGTCAAGTTATACTTGTTCAAGTTGACTCGATAGTGATACGATCAGCTAAGCCTTATTTGGCCACCCCCGGAGCAACTGTTCATGGCCATTATGGGGAAACCCTTTACGAAGGAGATACATTAGTTACGTTTATATATGAAAAATCGAGATCTGGTG